AATCTAAAATTATCTAATAATCGGATGAACTGAGTTGGAGACATGAAAGCTTAAGAACTCAAGGGCTCCCTTGAGTTCTTAAGCTTTCATAATAGAATATATTATTTTGATTTCAATTTGAAAATTCAAATTCTATTTTGAAAATGTCATTCATTGATTTTGAACATCTATTATTGAAGCATAGTATCTATCTTTCAAAGTTAGACTGAAATTACTTGATTTCGTTTTCCTAAATGAACCAATTCTAATATATCTATTTGACGAGTACAGATATTATTCAAATCCTTTCTTTTCTAATAAACCTCCATTAAGTTCTATTTTCTCAAAAAATTGCGCTCTATTTTCTATTTTTTGATTGTTCACTACTCTAACTCTAATCTATATTTTAATTAAATAAAGAAATAGAAGAAACAAAAAGGTTCTGAGAAATCCGTAAAAAAATCAAAAAATAGAAACTAAGATTAAGAATAGTTATCTTCGACGAACGGGATCAAAAACTATTCTGCACTTACGTATTATCTGAAGTTTAGGATTCGGTATTCGATGAAATTTTCTCTTTTATTAGAATAGAAAACTATTAATACATTCTCTTATAAGAGTAAGAAAGTCACTCGGTTCAATTTGGATTGAAAAAAAAAATAAGAGATAAAGTCAAAAAAACTTCTTTATAATATTCCTACCTTATAATATTCCTACTATGAATAGGAATAGAGTATAAGTCACTTTCGAAACAAGCAAAAATTGGTTCATAATTTTTGATCATAATTTTTGATCATGCATAACACCAATAAGAATTGGATTCCTTTTCCTTTACGAAGTTGAGATTGATAAATTTGCAAATCTAAAAATTCATTTCGGATAATTGAACCTTCTCAAACTGTTTCTTCTTTAGAACCAAAAAGATTTGTGCTAAAATAACAGATGCCAGGAAGAACAAAAGACCTTGGACACGTAATGGATCTTGAAGTACTATTTCAGCATCCCCTTGACCAAATCCACCCACATTAGGATTACTCGTTAATGGCTGATCAAGTTTGATGAATTCGCCCTCTGAAACGAGAAGCTCTGGCCCTGGAGGAATAATATCAACCACTTGACGCCCATCTAACGTATCCGCTATAGTTATTTCGTATCCCCCCTTTTCTTTTCGTATGATTTTACTTACTCTACCAGCCGCTGTAGCGTTATAAACCGTATTGTTACTCTTGCTCCCGTCGGGATAAATTTGACCCCTTCCTCTGTTCCCCCCCACATATATGGGATATTTTAAGAAGTGAACATCTTTATTATTAGCGGGATCCGGGGAAAGAATAGGAAAAGTTATTTCACTATATTTCTGACCAGGAATAGGACCTATAACAAGAATGTTTTTTTTAGTGGGTCGATAGTTCTGAAAAGAAAGATTGCCTATCTTTTCTTTCATCTCGGGTGAAATACGATCCGGGGGTGCTAATTCAAATCCTTCAGGTAAAATAAGAACAGCACCCACATTCAACCCCCCCCTTTTTCCATTAGCAAGAACTTGTTTCACTTGCGTATCATAAGGAATTCGAACAACTGCTTCAAATACAGTATCAGGAAGTACTGCTTGCGGAACCTCAATATCCACGGGCTTATTAGCTAAATGGCAATTGGCACATACAATACGCCCGGTTGCTTCGCGCGGATTTTCATAACCCTGCTGAGCAAAAATGGGATATGCATTTGAGATAGATGCTTGAGTGATGATATATATCATAAACGATACGGAAATAGATCGAATAATTTCTTTCTTTATCGTGATCCAAGAAAAAAAAAGGTTATTTTGAATTTGCATAGTCCAATCATTGATCCCAAAGATTTCTACAATAAAATGAGGTAGGTCACTCGGATAGTTCCCTATCCACAAGTCTGCTATTTACGTAAATTCTTTTACGCGAATATCAAATATTCGAGGGGAAATCTCCGCAAGTTCGAAGGAGTGTGTACGTCTTAAAATGCTTTGCTTATGTGCAAAGTCAGAAATATTCGAGTTGGATCAGTCATTCATTGAATGATAAATCACTACAAGTGATGGAGATAGACGATTTAAATAATGGAAGATCCAATATTTGAAAATTGTGTCTATAATGACTGGAAAAGTAGAAACAAGGCCAGATATAATTTTATCATTCTGAACAAATCCAAAATCTTTGTAGACATAGCCAATCATTAGTTCCCAACCATGGGGCGAATGGAATCCGATACATAAATCAGTTAATAAAAGAATAGAAAAAGCTTTTATTGTGTCACTTAAATTATATAGAAATTCTTGAACCCAAGAGTTAAGAATAAGAAGTTCTTCATTACCTAGAATTGAATAAGCACTTAAAATAATGAAACAGATTATATTTGTCGAGAAGTGCAAAATCATATGGATATGATCCTCATTGTTTATCTTTATCAATTGGACCGTTTCTTTGTGGATTCCTATATGAGCCCTTTGCAGCTCTATTTCCGGGTATTCTTTTATTATTTCGTCCAATAGTAAGAGTTCTTCTAATTCGATGAATTTTTCTATAATACTCTTTTCTTGAATATCAGTCAAAAAAGTTTCGGATTGTGTAGTATTCCACCAATCAGTAACCCAAGATTCAACACTTTTCTTAAATGAAAGAAAAACCCACCAAGGCAAAAATACTATAGATATAACAGAAAGAAAAGGGAGAAATGCTTTCTTTTTTTCCATTTTTTCATCTTTGAATTGCTAATGAACTGCCTCAGTCTTCGAGAATCTATGCGCCGCGATCTACTCTTTTTATCAAACATAAGTAAGTTCTATTCTAAGGCCGGAATCTATTCCTTTTTTTTTTGATTTCCCATTCATTGATTATGAATCTAGAAAGAATATAGCATAAGAAAGAGTCGACTTTAAATGAAGAAATAATAAAAATCTTGTTTACGGATAATCTAATTGATCCAATTTGAAACTGCTTCGCGTTCTCGATGAATGCTAAAGCGAAACTTAAAAAAAAACAAACACTTCAAGGAATAGTATTCCGATTTCGACTTAAAAGAACTTCCCTTTTCTTTTTTTATTTATAGAAATATTTTGTTTGCTATTTCATTTCAAAATACTTCAATCGGTACGCGCAAAAAATAGGCCAATTTGGCAGCTTTTTGCTCAATTTCACCCAGGGTCAAATTCTCATCAGTACGCGTCAATGGAATGGCTCCCTGTCCTTTGATTTCCATATAAAGGGTACGACGAGGATAAATGCCTTCTTTAACTTCTATTCTGATCGACTGAATATCCTTCCTACGGAATCGTAGGAAGATGCGACGCTTTTTCCCAGGAAATCCCCAACGAAAAATACACACTATTCCTTCTTTTAGATCGAATCGATCATAGCCACTCCCCACATTCCACGAAATTGTGCACCACAAATAGGAACTAATAAAGAGACCCGCGATCCCGTAGAAGGACATCACGATCCCTTGTGGAAAAAAAATGATTTGCTGATATGGAACTAAAGATATTAAATTCTTACCGAGATAGCTGGAAGTTCCAACTAAGACGAATCCTAATGAACCTAAAAAAAGGATCAAGGCCCAGAAGAAATTACTTAGTTTTCGAGACCCCACTATACGTTCTATCCATATATGTTCGGATCGCCAACTCATATTAGATCTAGTTGCATTTTTTTTATTGGAATGGAGAAACTTTTTGTTTCCGAAGTAACTCTCATCAACTAGTGCCATTCGCATGTAACCCTTTCCTTTAGGAATAATCGGAGTAATTTGTCGAATGGGTTAGGTATAAAATAAAAGAATAGCCCTTTTTTAGGATCTTCTAGAAATATCTACATACATATAGATAGATCGACTTTCCGTTTCAGGCACCTGCCTCGATTCCAATCTATTTTGAAATAATTCGAAATTTATTTCCCTCTATTGTTTGTATATTTCGAGCATCTATTTACGGATATATAAGAGCTGCTTCATTTATGCCCCTATGTTATACCATAACATACTCTACTAAATGCACATCTGTATTAGCTATATCTAAGTCTTGAAAAACAAAAATGGATGAGATTTGAATCCATCAGATCTAAGAAATCCTGTTTTTTTGAACATGAAGAAATAAAGAAGCCATTGCAATTGCCGGAAATACTAGTCCTACTAACGGCACAAAAATAGAGGGTAAGCTATTGAGAGTTGTCATAGAATGGGTACCTCGATTGAATATTTAGACCTGTTATTACTATAAACATATCTTATACTAATTCTTAGGAGTATTCTATACTAATTAGTATATCGAAGTGAGTATTCTATATAATAGAAATAATAATAATAGAAATAATAGAATAGAAATCAAATTCTATATATATTATTATCTATTATTATCAACTAGAAATCAAAATGAAATAGAAAATAGAGAAATTCACGAGTTAAATAAAATAAATAGAAATTACAATATTATCTTATTTCTCTTTCGATATGAAAGATATAAATATATGGATGATAATCCAGTCTTGTCTGAAAATTGAATTCAATTCCAATTTTGATATTTATTTTAACTCTAAATAAAATTGAATATCAAAATCGAAATAAAGAGTTTCTTCAAAATTGAATTTCGTAACTATTCCGTTAGAATTTTTAATTCAATCCAACAACACCAGTTTTTAGTAAAAAAATAGGGGCTTAGGGGGAGATTCGAGTAGAAAGAAAAGATACTCTATATCGATATTTTATCTATTTGAATTCGCGATACATACGCAACAAAAAGGAAAGACGACCTTCGGTTTCTTTTTCTTGCCTAATTTGAATTTCGCAGAACAAAGAATTTTCTTTTTTACTTATGTTGTTAAAAGAGGTTTCTTTCCCGACCCCTAATCAGGAAGACCATTAAAAAATAAAGAATTTTTTTGAGAATTCTTTATAAAAAAAAAAATGGATTTTGACTTTGATTCCGATAAACTATCTATTAGTTTTGCTCGCTACAAAGAAAAAAAGGAACTAAAAAAGAAATGAATTTAGGA